TTTCGATTATCTAATAAATCATTTAATGAAAGTAGATTATCTTCGCATTAATTTCAAAAATTCCAGGATCTCTTCCCGAACCAAACATGAATCTTTCGATTCATTTGGCTCTCACGCTCACTTACTTATGGGTAATTCCCATATCTATTTTTTTATGTAATGAGCTTATCCTCTCTTCTCTGTTCGGATTCCAAAATATTGAAACGGATCAGTGATCCAAGACCAGAATATTCGGAGGACTCTTCCGACCAGACAAAAAATCTGTAATTATCGGCAAAGTTGTTTCTTTTTTTTTTGTTTTATTTTTGTTCAAATCCACAAAATTCTGCTTACTTTATACATAGGTCGTCGATTCCGCATTGGATAAAAAAGGACGGGATTCCCATTTTTCCAGTAAAGGGTTCAAATCATTTTATCGATATGAGTGTTCTATATCGGATAAAATGCAACTATTCATTTTGAAACCATCTCCATACTAATTAATATAGTGGTAGAAAGAGCACCAATGTTGCGCCCGAACTTCAAACAATTTAGCTTTAACCATGTTTTGTTTAGGGTCCCATATTATTGGTTGATAGAGAATCAAAGTTTATTTACCAATGAATCGCGAAATGCTATGGTTCGTACATATGATTTCTGAATTTATTCAGAAGTAATTCGCGAGATCGTGCACCTTTCTTTCCTAATTCTAAAGAATTTTCTTTCCTAATTATTAATTATAAAGAATAAAGTGCAGCTGGTTAGATCCAGCTTATTCTTGAAATAAACAACTCGCACACACTCCCTTTCCAAAAAAAATCAATACACCAAGGACTACACTTAGATTTATTGGATTTGTTGCTAAAATATCGGTATTAAATCCGAAACTCCCGGCGGATGGCCAGTGACCCAAGGAAACGAAAGAATCGGTTACATTTTTCATAGGATCTCCTCTTATAGATAGGACTGACTAAATCGAACAGAGTTCTTTTTGTATTACTTCGCCTTTTTTTTTATTTGATTTATTTTTTTATTAATTTTCTTAATATTTTTAAATTTCATGATTTTTATTTCAATAAGAAAATTGAAATACTTGTTAGAATTGGGTCTCAGGTCGCATATAAATTCCGAAATACCTCATTTGTTGCAACGCTTCCTAAAAAAAGGGGTTCCATTGGACTGAGAACGGGAAGGAAGAAAGCGAGTGGATCCGCTAATTCCTGATCCTCAAATTAGTCCTTCCCACGGGGTATTATTATTATCTCAATGAATAAGTTAAAGTTATTGTAGGAGTGAAATCGTTATTGTAGGAGTGAAATCTTGATATAGTTCGAAAAATCAAGTGGCAAATCCAAGGTAATAAAATAAGAAAGACAAAACAAAAAACTTTACAAATTTATAGGATTAAACAAAGGGATTTGCAAATAAAAGTGCTAATGCCACGACCAGTCCATAAATTGTTAAAGCTTCCATAAAAGCCAGACTAAGCAATAAAGTACCTCTTATTTTACCCTCTGCCTCTGGTTGTCTTGCGATACCTTCTACAGCTTGGCCCGCAGCAGTACCTTGACCAACTCCAGGTCCAATAGAAGCCAGCCCTACAGCCAATCCAGCAGCAATAACGGAAGCAGCAGAAATCAGTGGATTCATGGTAAGCTCCTCGCATAAAAATAAAGAAATGGTTAATGATACAAGCAACCAATGAATTTTGACTTGTTATTCCATTACTAAGATCCACCCAATCCAGTCGAAATAACTATGAACTACAAATTAAAGTAATGAGATTATTGAATTGTATAAGCAGAACTGCTTCGATCTCGCGTTTTCCTATCCATGGAGTCTTTATCAATCCATAATCAATGCAGAAGGGCCTAGTTCTTCCGTTTCATTTATTTGTTCCGAACCATTCTTTCAATTCTGCACTCTTTCTCTTCTATATGCTATGCTTGATTTCATCTGTTTATTCATTCGGCCCAGACGAAACGGAAGAACTTCTATTGTAATTCCTATCTAAATTCACGGTGGGGTAGAAAAGTCAATAAGATATATGGATAGTTCATATATAACTAGTAAATATCTAATATCACATATACATGGCTTTCTTCCAGAACGTAAACCAAAAATTCACATCTAATATTCAACCCGATTCTAGAATCATTCTTTGAAACATACAGAAGAGTTGGCTTATAGCCATTAAATAACATATACCCAGTTTGACCCCATCCCTAACCCATTTTTTATGAATCTCGTTTGTAAATTATTGGTTTCCTTTTCTTTATCATTATCCCGATCCCGCATTAATACAAGCATGAATACAAACTGACGAATTCATTAGTCTGACTGACTCCTTCCATATCAATACAATATCCATATTTGAGATCCAATTAATTGCATGCAATTAATTCGAATTTTGATCAATCATTGAATTGACTGAAATCAAATGAAATGGGATGGGAATAGTTTCATAGAACATTTTTTTTATCGCACATCGGAACCGGATAACAATTCTTATCTTATCCAA